ACAGACCTCGGAAAGTAACGTAAGCAAGAGTGAAGAAATAGAATAAATATAAAAGAAAAAGCGAAATTCCGAAATAAAAAGGGATTGAATTTTATTTGTACTGTGTCTGAAATGCATCCTGTCTATTCCTATCCTTCAACCCCTCTATACTTTTTTTAAGTTTTTTTAAAACTTTTTTATTTTTTTTTTGATATATATATATATGAAGACTTAGCACTCTTTTTGAGTGAGAGAAAGCACAATATGAACAAACAAGAAAGAAAAAAGAAACAAAAAAAAGGGAACATAATCCCACTTTAGTTCTTTACCATAACCATACATATATTTTTTACCCATCTCTAAAAATGGAGGTATATATCTATACGCTAGATGAATAAGTATGTATCATGCTCTTGACTATTAACGAATATATATCCTGATCTGTCTCGATTAATTTGTATGAATATCTATCCGATATATTATTCATGTGTCAGGAACCAGATTTGAACTGGTGACACGAGGATTTTCAGTCCTCTGCTCTACCAACTGAGCTATCCCGACCATTTCCCGTGCATTATCCTAGTAGAGTACTTGTATCTATGTCAATTAAAGGGACTAAATCTAAATAAAGTAAAGTATTAAATAAAGTAAAGTATTAAAAAATTTTATCTAATAAATGTAAGGATAATGATATGGAATGTGAATGATTCAATAATAGAGATTCCTTGCCCATATATGTTCATTTGTACAGGTATCGTATCTATCCAAATTGGGATAAGATCCAAAGATTTCTCTTCGGATCCGTTTGTGAAAGAGTAGAGTGAATGAGAAAGAAAGATAGTGAATTTTGTTTGAACCACTGATGAAAAAAAGAGGATAAATAGTTAGGAAGTAAAATGGACTTTTTGTTGGGGATAGAGGGACTTGAACCCTCACGATTTCTAAAGTCGACGGATTTTCCTCTTACTATAAATTTCATTGTTGTCGGTATTGACATGTAGAACGGGACTCTCTCTTTATTCTCGTCCGATTAATCAGTTTTTCAAAAGATCTATCAAACTCTGGAATGAATGATTTGATCACTGAATATTCGATTCTTCCTTCAACTTCGATTGGAATGGATTCACAATAACTCTGAATTTTTTCTTTCATATATATATATATTCGATAGATTCGGGTCGTGATTAATCGTTTGATATGTTAGTATGTATACGTACGTATTAGATATATTATATAAGGCCGTCCTTTCTGTAATTTCGATAGAGGAATTCCAGCTACCAACACAACGTAGTCAACTCCATTCGTTAGAACAGCTTCCATTGAGTCTCTGCACCTATCCTTTTTTTATTCTAGTTTTATAAACCCTTGTTTTCTCAAAATAAAGATTTGGCTCAGGATTGCCCATTTTTAATTCCAGGGTTTCTCTGAATTTGGAAGTTACCACTTAGTAGGTTTCCATACCAAGGCTCAATCCAATCAAGTCCGTAGCGTCTACCAATTTCGCCATATCCCCTTTTGATTTGAGACCAAGATCCAGTTGGAATTCCACCCATCTCTTTCATTTATTTTGGAATCGTTGAATTCATTAGATAATGATTCCCATATCGAAAAAGTGTATGCTGCTATTTGATTTTTTTGGCGATCCTCTATCAGTTTATTTCTATTGGATAAACCTTGTTTCAATCAGAAATGATTCTATCATTGATGTATCCGCAATTCAATATGGATAGATATATCCCATATATATATATGTTTCTCCCTCCCTTTCTTTTTTACAGTGCGATTTGGAATACTGGAACGGTCGATATTCATTCTTCTTTTTTTTTTCGTCCTATCTCTTCCTTTTCCGAATGAAACCAGAAGAATGTCTCATTCTAATTTGGATTGTATCTTTATCCTTATCTTATCTTTTCTTAGGACCGATCCGCTCGCTATACGCTATAATTATTGTTATAACTGCTTTACTTTAAGAAATAAATAAATTTTATATTAAGAAATAATTAGATTTTTTATAATCATAATTTATAATTTTAAATTCTCATTAATATTAAAAAATATAAATATAATGTATAAATATATAAATAAAATGTATAAAATGCATAAAAAAAGAATAGAATGTATAAATAATAATTAATGTAATTAATATGATATAATGAAAATTCTACTAATTAGTCATATACTAATTAGTCATATATTTCTATTAGAAAAATATCTATTAGAAAAATAGAATTCTATTAATTCTATTTAGTCATATCTAGTTCTATATTATTAGTTATAACTAATATAACTAATAATATTATAATAATAATGTTATAACTAATATAACTAATAATATTATAATAATAATAATATTAGATATAACTAATATATCTAATGATATATATATATAATGATATAGATATAACAATAGAACTATGAACTATATAGTTCATATTAAATTAATAGCTAATAGCCCTAAGCTAAGATCCAGCAGTTTCCTGAATTCCTATACACTATTTCTATTTGTTATACTATTTCTATT